CCGAAGTCAATGGGGGTACTATCGTGAAAAGGTTAAAACCTCGGGCTCGAGGACGTAGTTATCCGATAAAAAGACCCACCTGTCATATAATTATTGTAGTGAGGGATAGCTCTAAAAAGAAAACGGATCAGGATATATATTTAGAAACAAAGGATCAATGGAAAGATCCTATAATAGAGAGATATTTGGAGAAAGAGAGAGAAAAAAAAGAGAAAGAGAGAGAAGAAAAATATGGGCAAAAAAATAAATCCCCTTGGTTTCCGACTTGGTGGGGAAAACCAAAAGCATAGATCCCTTTGGTTCGCGCAACCAAAAAATTATTCCATAGGTCTCCAGGAGGATGAAAAAATACGAGATTGTATCAAGAATTATGTACAAAAAAATAGGAGAATATCCTCGGGTTTCGAAGGAATTGCACATATAGAGATTCAAAAAAAAATCGATCTGATCCAGGTCATAATCTATATTGGATTTCCAAATTTGTTAATAGAGGGTCGAACACGAGGAATCGAAGAATTACAGATCAATGTACAAAAAGGATTTCATTCTGTGAACCGGAGACTTAACATTGCTATCACAAGAGTTGCAAAACCTTATGGACAACCTAATATTCTTGCAGAATATATAGCTCTACAATTAAAGAATAGAGTTTCCTTTCGAAAGGCAATGAAAAAAGCTATTGAATTAGCTGAACAAGCGGATACAAAAGGAATTCAAGTACAAATTGCAGGACGTATCGACGGAAAAGAAATTGCACGTGTCGAATGGATCAGAGAAGGTAGGGTTCCCCTACAAACCATTCGAGCTAAAATTGATCATTGTTCCCATACAGTTCGAACTATCTATGGGGTATTAGGCATCAAAATTTGGATATTTGTAGACGAGCAATAATGGGCCTTTCCTTGCCATTCTATCCAGTGATAGAACAAAAAACGACAAACTATTCTTTTTCCCTTCAATGAAAAATGAGCAATTCTAATTCTATAGGGTTGAATAAAAATTGGATTGATCATTTGGTAGAATTGCTATGCTTAGTGTGTGACTCGTTGGTTTTTCTTTAGAGTTGGGATTCAAAAAAAAAGGACTGGCCCCTAACTAATAACTATAGAACTTAGAACCAGCTCATTGCTTCGTATTATCGAGATCCAAGGAACCAGTCACTATATGATGTGTCAATCATATAGTTGTAGCAACTGAAATCTTTTTTCCATAAAGGAAAAATCAATCTGATTATGGATTGTGAAGCGAAAATAGAGGGATGTGGGTAAATGGAAGGACGAGAGAAAGAGAGAAGGAGAATATCAATGGTATATGATTCCAATATGTATGGTCTATTATGAATCATCTCATAAAAGGCAGTGTGATAAAGCATCAATACTGATTCGTCCATAATTAGATGAATACGGTTCATAGGAAAAATACCAATAATAAAGAGCCTCGAGTCAATAGAGACTGAGGAGATTGACTTGGGAACGAACTTGAATTGAGGAGCTCCATTGCAGAGTTCAGGCCTAGCCATTAATGGAGAAGCTATGGGAACGACGGAACCTGTGACTGCAGAAGATTCTATTGAAAACGAATCCTAATGATTCATTGGGTGGGATGGCGGAACCAACCAGGAACCAATTGATTTATTCTGAGAGGCCATGGGTTGACCCTACGAATGAAACAAATATTGAAAGAGTAAATATTCGCCCGCGAAACCCTTATTGAATTCCAAAATTTTGGCCGATTCGGTAAAGGTCAAGGATTCGTTATAAAAATAAAGCAAAGGCATTATCTTCTATATATAGAAATATACGTCTAGCTATATATACAAGATATACAGATTCCTACGTGACAGATTCAATATCAATAAATCCCATGATTTAGTGTATTATTCAATAAATACATGTGTATCTGTAATATTATTGAATCGTTTCATTCGCGAGGAGCTGGATGAGAAGAAACTCTCATGTCCGGTTCTGTAGTAGAGATGAGGTTGAGAAACAACCATCAACTATAACCCCAAAAGAACCAGATTCCGTAAACAACATAGAGGAAGAATGAAGGGAATATCTTATCGAGGCAATCATATTTGTTTCGGTAGATATGCTCTTCAGGCACTTGAACCCGCTTGGATCACATCTAGACAAATAGAAGCAGGGCGACGAGCAATGACACGATATGCGCGCCGTGGTGGAAAAATATGGGTCCGTATATTTCCCGACAAACCCGTTACAGTAAGACCTACGGAAACCCGTATGGGTTCGGGGAAGGGATCTCCCGAATATTGGGTATCTGTTGTTAAGCCGGGTCGAATACTTTATGAAATGGGCGGAGTATCGGAAACTGTAGCCAGAGCAGCTATTAAAATAGCTGCGTGCAAAATGCCTATACGAACGCAATTCATTATTTCAGGATAGGGATGTGGAACCAAAGGGGTATTTGTGATGAAAAAAACAATCGCGGATTTCTTTATTTCTGGACAGACAATATTTTTTTCTTTTTTCCTTCGACCTTTGCATTGAAAAAACAGATTAAAAAAAAAATGATATGATTCAACCTCAGACCCATTTGAATGTAGCGGACAACAGCGGGGCTCGAGAATTGATGTGTATTCGAATCATAGGAGCTAGTAATCACCGATATGCTCATATTGGTGACGTTATTGTTGCTGTAATAAAAGAAGCAGTGCCCAATATGCCTCTCGAAAGATCAGAAGTGATCAGAGCTGTAATTGTACGTACATGTAAAGAACTCAGACGTGACAACGGTATGATAATACGATATGATGACAATGCAGCAGTTGTCATTGATCAAGAAGGAAATCCAAAAGGAACTCGGGTTTTTGGAGCGATCGCTCGAGAATTGAGACAGTTGAATTTCACTAAAATAGTCTCATTAGCTCCTGAGGTATTATAAATACTAGTAGATGAGACCATGATATAGTAGGGTATCTGAAATGGATCAATTAGTAGATTTTGTTTCACGCATATACTTTTAATAATTCATAAATAAAGAATCAAAAATTCACATAAAAAAAAAAACGTAACATGTTGATTATATCAAAATTAGGAGGCACCAATAATTATAGTTCGTCATGGGTAGGGACACTATTGCCGATATATTAACTTCTATAAGAAATGCCGACATGGATAAAAAAGGAACAGTTCGAATAGCATCTACTAATATGACCGAAAGCGTTGTTAAAATACTTCTACGAGAAGGTTTTATTGAAAACGTTAGGAAACATCGGGAAAACAACAAATATTTCTTGGTTTCAACCCTGCGACATAGAAGAAATAGGAAAGGAACATATAGAAATATTTTAAAGCGTATCAGCCGACCCGGTCTACGAATCTATTCCAACTATCAACGAATTCCTAGGATTTTAGGTGGAATGGGGATTGTAATTCTTTCTACTTCTAGAGGTATAATGACAGATCGAGAAGCTCGACTAGAAGGAATTGGAGGAGAAGTTTTGTGTTATATATGGTGATCCTTCTGGTATCCGAAGTTGATCCGTAACTTCCTATTTGTGAAAAAGGAGAGGAAAGACGGGTTGTTTAATATCACTCCTCCTCCATTAGTTGATACTTCAAGGGGGTTACCTGGAATGAAAGAACAAAAATTGATTCATGAAGGTTTAATTACTGAATCACTTCCCAATGGTATGTTCCGGGTTCGTTTAGATAATGAAGATCTGATTCTAGGTTATGTTTCGGGGAGGATCCGACGAAGTTTTATACGGATACTACCAGGAGATAGAGTAAAAATCGAAGTAAGTCGTTATGATTCAACCAGGGGACGTATAATTTATAGACTTCGCAACAAAGATTCAAACGATTAGGTGTAGGTGGATTTTTAAACATTCCTTTCGTGGGAATACAATTCGAGGTTCAAAATTTCAAGAGACTTATTTTCTTCCAAGGAGTAGATTCGGAATTAAGGTAAGGAATAACAAATATGAAAATAAGGGCCTCTGTTCGTAAAATTTGTGAAAAATGTCGACTGATCCGTAGGCGGGGACGAATTATAGTAATTTGTTTCAATCCGAGACATAAACAGAGACAAGGGTAATCTTTCTAAAAAGAAAAAGGGATTTTCTAAAGGACCCGATGGGCAAATAAAGGATCTGTTTTGATATGAAATGGATATATCCGTATATCTCTGACTCATATTTATGAGATGATAAAATATGACAAAACCTATACCAAGAATTGGTTCACGTAGGAATGGGCGTATTGGTTCACGTAAGAGTGGGCGTAGAATACCAAAAGGAGTTATTCATGTTCAAGCGAGTTTCAACAATACCATTGTGACTGTTACAGATGTACTAGGTCAGGTGGTTTCTTGGTCCTCCGCTGGTACTTGTGGATTCAGAGGCACAAGAAGAGGGACACCATTTGCTGCTCAAACCGCAGCAGGAAATGCTATTCGTACAGTAGTGGATCAGGGTATGCAACGAGCAGAAGTCATGATAAAGGGTCCTGGTCTCGGAAGAGATGCAGCATTACGAGCTATTCGTAGAAGTGGTATACTATTAAGTTTCGTACGTGACGTAACCCCTATGCCACATAATGGATGTAGACCTCCTAAAAAAAGACGTGTGTAGAAATAAGAATTGAACGGATTTCAAGAGAAATAAATGATTCAATGATCTGAAAAAAGAATAATATTATTATGGTTCGAGAGGAAGTAGCAGTATCCACTCGGACACTACAGTGGAAGTGTGTTGAATCAAGAACAGACAGTAAGCGTCTTTATTATGGCCGTTTCATTTTGGCCCCGCTTATGAAAGGCCAAGCAGATACGATAGGTATCGCAATGCGAAGGGCTTTACTTGGAGAAATAGAAGGAACATGTATTACACGTGCAAAATCTGAAAAGGTACCACATGAATATTCTACGATAGTCGGTATTGAAGAATCAGTACATGCAATTTTAATGAATTTGAAAGAAATTGTATTGAGAAGTCATCTGTATGGAACTCGTGACGCATCCATTTGCGTCAGGGG